CAATGAAATGTCACAATTTTTTTTTTATACATGTACAAGTGATGGGAAACAAAAAATATCCTTTATGTATCCTCCTAGTTTATCGACATTTTCAGAAATGCTAGAACGAAGAATTTCTTTGTACATAAGAGAAAAAATATATGACGAAAATCTTTCTAATTCTTGGATTTATACCAATGAAAAAAAAAAGTTAAATTTGAATAATGAATTGATAAATCGAATCAAAATTATAGAAAAAAATGAGGGATCTCCTAGTCTGGATAGGCTTGAAAAAAGAACCATATTATGCGATGATGAGAATAAAAAAAAATGCTTGCCAAAAGCATATGATCCTTTTTTCAACGGACCTTGTCGAGGAACACGAAAAAAACTCTATTCACATGCAATCATGAATCATTTAATTACTTATACAAATACAGAAGATTTAGTAGAAATTTTTTGGATAAATAAGATTCATGATCTACTTCTTAATGATTCCTTAGGAATTTACCGTCAATCATTTTTAAAAAAAACGGAAAAGTCCTTCATCTCAATTGATGAATTATCTTCTGAGTGCGGACACATTTTTAATTTTGAAAAATGTCCTTTATTGACAGAAGCAAAAATAATTGATTCAGAAAGTCAAGCAAAATCTTTGCAATTTGTATTCGATGTAATTACAAAAGATCAAAAAACAAAGAAAAAGAAAGATATTGGAATTAAAATAAAAGAAGTCAGTAAAAAGGTGTCTAGATGGTCATACAAATTAACCGAGGATTTGTTGGAAGAAGAGGAAAAAGAAAATGAAAAAGAATTAGAAGAAGAATTAGAAGAAGAAGAGCATGAGATTCATTCAAGAAGAGCCAAACGTGTTGTAATTTATAACGATAATGATCAAAATACCAATTCTATTTCTAGTACTAAGAATGCTAGTAACAATGAGAAAAATGATAATAAAACGGAAGAGGAAGAGGAAGAGGTAGCTCTGATACGTTACTCCCAACAATCGTGTTTTCGTCGCAATCTAATCAAAGGATCCATGCGCGCTCAAAGACGTAAAACAGTTATTTGGGACCTCTTTCAAGTAAATGCGCATTCCCCACTTTTTTTGGACCGTATATACAAAACATCTTTTTTTTATTCTTTTCATATTAATGAAATGAAGAATCTTATTTTGAGGAATTGGATGGGTAGAGAACGAGAATCTGAATTGAAAATTTTAGATTCCCATTTTGAAAATGAAGAGACAAAAGAAGAAAAGGATAAAAAAGAACGTATAGAAATATCAGAAGCTTGGGATACCTTTGTATTTATTCAAGCAATAAGAGGTTTAATGTTAGTAATCCAATCTTTTTTTAGAAAATACATTATATTGCCTTCATTTATAATAGCTAAAAATATTTTACGTATGTTATTATTTCAATTCCCCGAGTGGTACGAGGATTTGAAGGAATGGAATAGAGAAATGCATATTAAATGCACCTATAATGGTGTTCAATTATCAGAAACAGAATTTCCCCAAGATTGGTTAACAGACGGCATTCAGATAAAGATTCTATATCCTTTCTGTCTAAAACCTTGGCGAAAAGCTAAGGTACGATCTCATCATAGAGATCGAGGAGATTCAAAATATAAAAACAAAAATTTTTGTTTTTTAACAGTCTGGGGAATGGAAGCAGAACTTCCCTTTGGTTCTCCCCGAAAACGACCTTCTTTTTTTGAACCTATTTATAAAGAACTCAAAAAAAGAAATAGAAGGGTAAAAAATAAGATTTTACAAGTTATAAACTTTTTGAAGGAAAGAATAAAATCCTTTATATTTATAAAAGTTCGAAAAGAAAAAACAAAATGGGTCACTAAAATATTTATAGTTATCAAACTCATAATGAAAAAATTGGAAAAAATAAATCCAATTTTTTTATTTGAGTTGAGGAAAGAAAAAGTATATGAAATGAAGGAAAACGAAAAAGATTTACAAAAAAATAAAAAGATTCTTCGCGAATCATCTGTTCGAATTCGACCAAAAAATTGGTTAAATTATTCACTAATAGAAAGAAGAATGAAAGATCTTTCTGATAAGACAATAAAAATCAGGAATCAAATAGAACGAAACGAAAAAGAAAAAAAAAAAGATATAGTTATAATTTATGATAATAAAAGGCCGGAATCTTTGAAAATCTTAAAAAGGAAAAATATCCGATTAATGCGTAAATCGCACTACTTTATAAAATCATTCATTGAAAAAATATACATAGATATTTTACTATGTACCATTAGCATTCCTAAGATCAATGCAAAACTTTTCTTTAAATCAAAAAAAAATATCTTTAATAAATCCATTTACAACAATAAAAGAAATAAAGAACAAGAAGGAATTGATGAAACAAATCAAAATACAATGAAGTTTCATTTTGGTTTGACTATAAAAAAGTTGTTTTCAAATACTTATAGTACTGAGAATAGGAATCCAAATTCCGATACTTATTGGAACTTATCTTCCCTATCTCAAGCATATGTATTTTACAAATTATCACAAACCCAATTACTTAATAAGGATCGCTTGAGACCTGTATTTCAATATAAAGGAAACTCTCCTTTTTTTAAGGAAAAATTAAAAGACTCTTGTATGATAATGATACACGGAATATTTGATTCCAAATCAAGACATAATAAAATTCATTCGTATGTAATGAACGAATGGAAAAACTGGTTAAAAGGTCATTATCAATACGATCCATCTCAAAAAAAATGGTCTCGATTAGTAACTAAAGAATGGCGAAATAGAATCAATCAACGCTGTATGATTCAAAACCAAAACAAGGAATCAATCCAATTGGATTTATATAAAAAATACCAATTCATTCATTCCATGAAAAAAAATAACTATGCAGCGGATTCTTTTATGAGTCAAAAAGAAAAATGGAAAAAAAATCACAGATATGATCTTTTATCATATAAATACATAAGTCCTCCTAATTCATATATTTCTGGATCAACATTAGAATTTGAAATAAACGGGGATCGAGAAATTCCATATCATTTCAATACATCGAAACCCGAATCATTTTATGTATTAGTAAGTATACCTAGTAATAATTATCTAGAAAAAGGATATATTATTGATAGGAATATAAATTTGGATAGAAAATATTTTGATTGTAGAATTCCTCATTTTTGTTTTAGAAAGAATATTGAGATCTGGACCAATGCACATATTGGCATGACGATTCATAAAAATACTAAGACTGAAATTAAAAATTTAAAAAAAATGAAAAAAAAAGATCTTTTTTCTACTACGGTTCGTCAAGACATCAAACCATGCAATCAAAAAAGAAACTTTTTTGATTGCATGGGAATGCATCAAGAGGGGTTCTCTGATACTGCATCAAATCATAATACTATATCCAATCTCGAATCTTGGTTCTTCCCAGAATTTGTGCAACTTTTTAACATATATAAGATTCAACCTTGGATCATTCCAATCAAATCACTCTTTTTTCATTTTAATAAAAATGAAAAAATCAATATAAATACAAAGAAAAATCCTCACGAATCGTCTAATAAAAAAGATCTTGAATTAGTAAATTACAAGCAGGAAGAACAAGAACAACAGGATCAAGGAAATCTTATATCGAATCTACGAAAACAAGAGAATAAAAAAGCTGTTGAAGAAGATTACGCAAGATTAGACATAGAAATTAAAAAGGGTAGAAAAAAAAAAAAATCTCAATATAAGAGAAAAAAACAAACGGAACTAGATTACTTTTTGAAAAAATATTTCCTTTTTCAATTAAGATGGGCTGATCCCTTGAATCAAAGAATAATGAACAATATTAGGGTATATTGTCTCCTACTTAGATTGATAAACCCAAAGGAAATTGCCATATCCTCGATTCAAAGAGGTGAAATAAATCTAGACGAAATGCTAATTCAAAAGGAGCTAGTTCTTACAGAATTGATAAGAAAGGGAATATTTATTATTGAACCAATTCGTCTATCTATAAGAAGGGACGGAAAATCTATTGTATATCAAACTATGGATATTTCATTGGTTGAGAAGAAGAAGCACCAAACAAATAGAAAATACGCAAAAAAAAGACATATTGAGAAAGAGGGGTTTGAAAAATCCATTCCACGATACAGCCACTTATTTTTTAGTGAAGACAAAAATCATTATGATTTCCTTATTCCTGAAAATATTCTATCTCCTAGGCATCGGAGAGAATTTCGAATTCTAATTTGTTTCAATTCACGGAATTGGAATGTTTTGGATAGAAATCCAAGATTTTGCAATGAAAAGAAAATAAAAAACTGTGGACAATTTTTGAATCAGAACAAGCATATTAACACCGATGCAAAAAATTTAATGAAATTCAAATTGTTTCTTTGGCCCAATTATCGATTAGAAGATTTAGCTTGTATGAATCGTTATTGGTTTGATACCAATAACAGCAGTCGTTTCAGTATGTCAAGAATACATATGTATTCACAATTCAGAATGAATTCAATTCAAATGCAAAATTAAAAAATTTTTATTTTGATATTTTTTTTATATTTTCTAGTGGATTTCCTACATATCGTGTGACATATTCTGTAGATGAAAGCCGAAATATATAGACTGTATAACATTAGAATTTCTAACACATGATGCTGATTTCATAGTGTATCCATTTTCACTAGGAGTAGCAGAACCTTTTTAGTTTAAGTAAAACTAAATCGTTCTATTTCGTGAATGCATATATTTATCAGACCCTTTTTATCCAATATCCAAATCCAATTTCGATTTATACTAGATGAAAATAACTGTCATAATAAATCTTATTATTTTTCCTGATCGGTAAAATTCACAGAAAATAAAAATTTTAATTTATTTTATGGTCAAAAATTCATTTATCTCAGTTATTCCACAAGAAGAAAAAGACGAAAATAGTGGGTCTGTTGAATTTCAAGTATTCCATTTCACCAGTAAGATACGGAGACTTACTTCACATTTAGAATTGCACAAAAGAGATTTTTTATCACAAAGGGGTCTGCGAATAATTCTGGGAAAACGTCAACGATTATTGACTTATTTGTCAAAGAAAAATAAAGTGCGTTATAAGAGATTAATGGATCAGTTAGATATTCGGGAACCAAAAACTCGTTAATTTAAATTAAATTTATTATTTGAGTTTATTATTATTTATTATTAGCCTTGTTATTTTTTTTTTTTTATTAATTATTTATATTATATTTAATTATTTTAATTATTTTCTAATAATTATTTAATATTTAATAATATAATAGTTTTATTTTAGATTTATATTATAGTTATTTTTTATATTATTTTTATATTATAGTTATAATATTAGAATATTCTTATTTTAATTTTTTTTTTTGATAGAATTTACATTTTATATATGACTATATGAATATGAATAGGATTATTTAGAATTACTAGAATTATACTAAATTCAATTTCAATTAGGATAAATTAGGATATATATATATGAAAAATGAAAATATAATGAAAATATAATATATTTAATATTAAGAAAATAAACATGATTCGTATGTACAACTCATATTTCATGGTTATTCAAACGTAAATCAAAGGATCTTGGCCCTTTCTCATAAACAGATTTTAAAATCTATTGATTCTATAAATTTTAAAAAATCATTGATTCGTCTGGTATCTACAATAGAAAATATATGATTTCCATCATTTTCTAATTAAAATTTTATCAGATCGAAAATCTTTTGTGTTCAAAACTTAAATTTATAGACCCAATGTCGCATTCAGTAAAAATTTATGATACATGTATAGGGTGTACCCAATGTGTACGAGCTTGTCCCACGGATGTATTAGAAATGATACCTTGGGACGGATGTAAAGCTAAGCAAATTGCTTCCGCGCCAAGAACCGAGGATTGTGTAGGTTGTAAGAGATGTGAATCCGCTTGCCCAACGGATTTTTTGAGTGTCCGTGTTTATTTATGGCATGAAACAACTCGCAGCATGGGTCTTTCTTATTGATATGTAACAAAAAACTCCCCTTGAATCATTTGATTCCTCTTTACCGAGAAAACTCCGTACTCGAGAAAAGAAAATAAAAATATATTATTCTTCTCCCGAGCACGGAGTTTTCTGGTCAAAATTTATCTTGTCTTTATCACGAGTTATTTTACTTGGTTAACAATACTTCTGGTTTTGCCGATATTTGCGGGTTCTTCAATTGTCCTTTTCCTTCATAAAGGAAATAAGGCGTATAGGAGGGATACTATATGTATATGTATCCTGGAGCTCCCTCTAATGACCTATGTATTTTGTTCCAATTGGACGATCCATTAAACCAATTGAAGGAAGATTCTAAATGGATAAATATTTTTTTATTTTCACTGGAGACTGGGAATCGATGGACTTTCCATAGGACCCATTTTACTGACAGGATTTATCACTTGAACCAACAAACATTAGATTTCGAAAAATTAGCTAATCAATCATATCCCACAGCAGTGGAAATAATATTCCATTTTGGTTTTCTTATAGCTTATGCTGTCAAATCGCCGATGATACCCCTACATACATGATTACCAGATACCCACGGGGAAGCGCATTACAGTACATGTATGCTTCTAGCTGGAATCTTATTAAAGATGGGAACATATGGATTGATTCGGATCAATATGGAATTGTTAGCTCACGCTCATTCTAAATTCTCTCTCTGGTTGATCATAGTAGGAATAATACAAATCTTTTATGCAGCTTCAACATCTCTTGGTCAACGCAATTTTAAAAAGCATATTGCCTATTCTTACGTATCTCATATGGGTTTCATAATTATAGGAATTGGTTCTATAACTGGCATGGGACTCAATGGAGCCATTTTACAAATACTCTCTCATGGATTGATCGGTGCTGCACTTTTTTCTTAGCAGAAACGAGTTGGGATAGAATACGTTTTGTTTATCTCGACGAGATGGTGGGGAATATCTATCCCAATGGAAAAAATATTGATATTTACCATGTTTAGTAGTTTCTCGATGGCTTCTCTTGTATTACCAGGAATGAGTGGTTTTGTTGCAGAATTCTTAGTCTTTTTTGGAATAATTACTAACCAAAAATATCTTTTCATGCCAAAAATGTTAATTACTTTTGTAATAGCAATTGGAATGATATTAACTCCTATTTTTTTATTGTCTATGCTACGTCATATTTTCTATGAATACAAGCTATTCAATATACCAAACTATAAATTTGCATATTCTGGACCGCGAAAACTATTTCTTTCGATCTGTATCTTTCTACCTGTAATAGGAATTGAGATTTATCCTGATTTCGTTCTTCCGTTATCGGTTGACAAGGTACAAGTTATATTAGCTAATAATTTTTATTATTTTTATAGAAATATAGATACTAATTCTTTTTATAGCTTAGAAAATTCTAATTAATTAGAAGGAAAGTCTTATAATTCTTTGACTTTCATCTTTTCACGATTCTTCATTGTACAATGAAAAAAATGAAGAGTGAATTAGAATTGTAATGAAATACATCTAGAGTTTTTGAGAACCATTTGAATAATTCCTCCATTCAAACGGTTTTCAAAAACTCGCACAAATACTCATTGTCTATCAGACGATGTTTTTATGTGTTCTTCATGTAGTTTATTTTATTCAATTAGATATAAATGGGAATGAACCATAACTATGGAACCCGATTCCTAATAGATTGATCCCAAAATAGCATATCCAAATTAGGAGAAATCCTATAGAAGCCACAAATGCCGAATTTGTGCCTTGGTCTTGCAATTTTTTATTTGTTCTAATATGTAAATAGATTGCAAATATGGTCCAAGTAATAAATGCCCAAGTTTCCTTAGGATCCCAATTCCAATAAGAACCCCATGCTTCATTAGCCCATACTGCTCCAGAAAGAATGCCTATGGTTAAAAAGGTAAACCCTAAACTAATGACACGATAACTCCAATAATCCAAACGCTGAATTAATTGATATTTGTAAAAATTTAGAAATGAGAGAAAAGAAGTCTTTTTAAATACACTTTCTTTTTCGTTCAAATATTCTATCGTACCAACAAAGAAAAATGACTTCCTTAAGCTTATAAAATTCTTGTTAAAAAAAAAATCGATATTTTTTCGAAATGTAATCACTATAAGAGCAACTGATAATAATGATCCGCATAAAAGAACTGCATAGCTCAATAGCATCATACTGACATGCATCATTAACCAGTGAGACTGTAGAGCAGGTACTAATATTGCGGATTGATGCATTTCAATTGAAAGACCTGACGTGGCAAAACCTTGGGTAAAAATGGCACTTGGTGCAGTTATTGTGCTTAAATAATTTTTATGATTCCCAAGATATGGAATCATATGAATAATAGAGAAATTCCACGAAAGGAAGATTAATGATTCATATAAATTACTTAAGGGAAAATGTCCTGAAGAAATCCAACGAATAACTAAAAACCCTGTTATAGAGAAAAAAGTCGCTATCATCCCCTTTTCTGACGAATTACGCAATCCTTCTATTTCATAGACTAATAAGTTCATCAAATGAATCATAATCACAATTGAGATGATCGAAAAGGAAATATGAGTTAATATATGTTCTAAGGTCACAAATATCATAAACATAAAAAAGGGTCCTTATTAAATAATAAATAATTGAAATTGGAGATTAAAATAAATATTAAAAAAAAATAAAAAATACAATATACATTAATAATACATTAGTAAATGTCAATTATTTGTCTTCCAAGTCAAAAATATAAAATTTGAAGTTCTTTGAGACATATCAATTAAGATTTTTAAAAACGTTTTTTTGTCCCAATAAAAAACTTTTTGACTGTCCGGTAGAAACAGATTTAGCTAAAGAAAAAGCTTTTACTGCCGCTAAAGAGCCTTTTTTTTTCCAAGGATTTCTACGAATATGCTTTTTTGACATAGAAGTACGTTTTTTTGGAACTGCCATTCAAAGATAGGTGACTCATTTTTATCGTTGTATGTGAAAGACATATATTGTTCAAAATGGATTACTCTTTATTAGTCATTACCTATAGCGATTCCATCAATATCAATAATTAATTAATTAAATGAAATATATAATTAATATAATTAAATATTAAATAAAATTAAATAAAATGTATAATATGTAATAATTAAATATATAATATGATTATGATATATAATAATATATGTAATAATATTCTTATTATAATATATATATAATATAGATATATAATATAATAATAAATATTAATTTATAATTATATATAATTATAAAACAATAATAAAATAAAAAAAGCTAGGTTTCTATTATAGTTATAGTTTATAATACATAAATGGAAAAGTTTATTATGAAAACTGAACTTACGAAAATACTAACAGAATATTCTTGATATTGAACTTGAACATTTCCATATGAATGGAAATGCATTTTGCTTCATTGTTTCCTAAACTCTATTGAATATAGACAATTCAACATGAATTTATTATTATTCTTTCAGGTAAGCCGCCATGGTGAAATTGGTAGACACGCTGCTCTTAGGAAGCAGTGCTAGAGCATCTCGGTTCGAGTCCGAGTGGCGGCATAAAATTTTATATATTATATATAAAATTATATATTATTATTTAATATAATTATAATTATTTTTAATAATTATATTTTCCCTTAACATTAGATTGTATTTATGTAAGATTATAAAATTTATAGATATTTTATATATTTACATTTAGATTTATGTTTTATAGATTTAGGATCTATTAATTTATTATAGTTCAATTATGTATCTCTTTATATTTTATATTTATTTTTTATTAAATATTAAAGAATATTGATATTGAATTTTAATTCGTTTTTTATTTATTTATTTTTCAAAGTTATGCTCTTATATTATTGATATTGATGGAATCGCTATAGGTAATGACTAATAAAGAGTAATCCATTTTGAACAATATATGTCTTTCACATACAACGATAAAAATGAGTCACCTATCTTTGAATGGCAGTTCCAAAAAAACGTACTTCTATGTCAAAAAAGCATATTCGTAGAAATCCTTGGAAAAAAAAAGGCTCTTTAGCGGCAGTAAAAGCTTTTTCTTTAGCTAAATCTGTTTCTACCGGACAGTCAAAAAGTTTTTTATTGGGACAAAAAAACGTTTTTAAAAATCTTAATTGATATGTCTCAAAGAACTTCAAATTTTATATTTTTGACTTGGAAGACAAATAATTGACATTTACTAATGTATTATTAATGTATATTGTATTTTTTATTTTTTTTTAATATTTATTTTAATCTCCAATTTCAATTATTTATTATTTAATAAGGACCCTTTTTTATGTTTATGATATTTGTGACCTTAGAACATATATTAACTCATATTTCCTTTTCGATCATCTCAATTGTGATTATGATTCATTTGATGAACTTATTAGTCTATGAAATAGAAGGATTGCGTAATTCGTCAGAAAAGGGGATGATAGCGACTTTTTTCTCTATAACAGGGTTTTTAGTTATTCGTTGGATTTCTTCAGGACATTTTCCCTTAAGTAATTTATATGAATCATTAATCTTCCTTTCGTGGAATTTCTCTATTATTCATATGATTCCATATCTTGGGAATCATAAAAATTATTTAAGCACAATAACTGCACCAAGTGCCATTTTTACCCAAGGTTTTGCCACGTCAGGTCTTTCAATTGAAATGCATCAATCCGCAATATTAGTACCTGCTCTACAGTCTCACTGGTTAATGATGCATGTCAGTATGATGCTATTGAGCTATGCAGTTCTTTTATGCGGATCATTATTATCAGTTGCTCTTATAGTGATTACATTTCGAAAAAATATCGATTTTTTTTTTAACAAGAATTTTATAAGCTTAAGGAAGTCATTTTTCTTTGTTGGTACGATAGAATATTTGAACGAAAAAGAAAGTGTATTTAAAAAGACTTCTTTTCTCTCATTTCTAAATTTTTACAAATATCAATTAATTCAGCGTTTGGATTATTGGAGTTATCGTGTCATTAGTTTAGGGTTTACCTTTTTAACCATAGGCATTCTTTCTGGAGCAGTATGGGCTAATGAAGCATGGGGTTCTTATTGGAATTGGGATCCTAAGGAAACTTGGGCATTTATTACTTGGACCATATTTGCAATCTATTTACATATTAGAACAAATAAAAAATTGCAAGACCAAGGCACAAATTCGGCATTTGTGGCTTCTATAGGATTTCTCCTAATTTGGATATGCTATTTTGGGATCAATCTATTAGGAATCGGGTTCCATAGTTATGGTTCATTCCCATTTATATCTAATTGAATAAAATAAACTACATGAAGAACACATAAAAACATCGTCTGATAGACAATGAGTATTTGTGCGAGTTTTTGAAAACCGTTTGAATGGAGGAATTATTCAAATGGTTCTCAAAAACTCTAGATGTATTTCATTACAATTCTAATTCACTCTTCATTTTTTTCATTGTACAATGAAGAATCGTGAAAAGATGAAAGTCAAAGAATTATAAGACTTTCCTTCTAATTAATTAGAATTTTCTAAGCTATAAAAAGAATTAGTATCTATATTTCTATAAAAATAATAAAAATTATTAGCTAATATAACTTGTACCTTGTCAACCGATAACGGAAGAACGAAATCAGGATAAATCTCAATTCCTATTACAGGTAGAAAGATACAGATCGAAAGAAATAGTTTTCGCGGTCCAGAATATGCAAATTTATAGTTTGGTATATTGAATAGCTTGTATTCATAGAAAATATGACGTAGCATAGACAATAAAAAAATAGGAGTTAATATCATTCCAATTGCTATTACAAAAGTAATTAACATTTTTGGCATGAAAAGATATTTTTGGTTAGTAATTATTCCAAAAAAGACTAAGAATTCTGCAACAAAACCACTCATTCCTGGTAATACAAGAGAAGCCATCGAGAAACTACTAAACATGGTAAATATCAATATTTTTTCCATTGGGATAGATATTCCCCACCATCTCGTCGAGATAAACAAAACGTATTCTATCCCAACTCGTTTCTGCTAAGAAAAAAGTGCAGCACCGATCAATCCATGAGAGAGTATTTGTAAAATGGCTCCATTGAGTCCCATGCCAGTTATAGAACCAATTCCTATAATTATGAAACCCATATGAGATACGTAAGAATAGGCAATATGCTTTTTAAAATTGCGTTGACCAAGAGATGTTGAAGCTGCATAAAAGATTTGTATTATTCCTACTATGATCAACCAGAGAGAGAATTTAGAATGAGCGTGAGCTAACAATTCCATATTGATCCGAATCAATCCATATGTTCCCATCTTTAATAAGATTCCAGCTAGAAGCATACATGTACTGTAATGCGCTTCCCCGTGGGTATCTGGTAATCATGTATGTAGGGGTATCATCGGCGATTTGACAGCATAAGCTATAAGAAAACCAAAATGGAATATTATTTCCACTGCTGTGGGATATGATTGATTAGCTAATTTTTCGAAATCTAATGTTTGTTGGTTCAAGTGATAAATCCTGTCAGTAAAATGGGTCCTATGGAAAGTCCATCGATTCCCAGTCTCCAGTGAAAATAAAAAAATATTTATCCATTTAGAATCTTCCTTCAATTGGTTTAATGGATCGTCCAATTGGAACAAAATACATAGGTCATTAGAGGGAGCTCCAGGATACATATACATATAGTATCCCTCCTATACGCCTTATTTCCTTTATGAAGGAAAAGGACAATTGAAGAACCCGCAAATATCGGCAAAACCAGAAGTATTGTTAACCAAGTAAAATAACTCGTGATAAAGACAAGATAAATTTTGACCAGAAAACTCCGTGCTCGGGAGAAGAATAATATATTTTTATTTTCTTTTCTCGAGTACGGAGTTTTCTCGGTAAAGAGGAATCAAATGATTCAAGGGGAGTTTTTTGTTACATATCAATAAGAAAGACCCATGCTGCGAGTTGTTTCATGCCATAAATAAACACGGACACTCAAAAAATCCGTTGGGCAAGCGGATTCACATCTCTTACAACCTACACAATCCTCGGTTCTTGGCGCGGAAGCAATTTGCTTAGCTTTACATCCGTCCCAAGGTATCATTTCTAATACATCCGTGGGACAAGCTCGTACACATTGGGTACACCCTATACATGTATCATAAATTTTTACTGAATGCGACATTGGGTCTATAAATTTAAGTTTTGAACACAAAAGATTTTCGATCTGATAAAATTTTAATTAGAAAATGATGGAAATCATATATTTTCTATTGTAGATACCAGACGAATCAATGATTTTTTAAAATTTATAGAATCAATAGATTTTAAAATCTGTTTATGAGAAAGGGCCAAGATCCTTTGATTTACGTTTGAATAACCATGAAATATGAGTTGTACATACGAATCATGTTTATTTTCTTAATATTAAATATATTATATTTTCATTATATTTTCATTTTTCATATATATATATCCTAATTTATCCTAATTGAAATTGAATTTAGTATAATTCTAGTAATTCTAAATAATCCTATTCATATTCATATAGTCATATATAAAATGTAAATTCTATCAAAAAAAAAAATTAAAATAAGAATATTCTAATATTATAACTATAATATAAAAATAATATAAAAAATAACTATAATATAAATCTAAAATAAAACTATTATATTATTAAATATTAAATAATTATTAGAAAATAATTAAAATAATTAAATATAATATAAATAATTAATAAAAAAAAAAAAATAACAAGGCTAATAATAAATAATAATAAACTCAAATAATAAATTTAATTTAAATTAACGAGTTTTTGGTTCCCGAATATCTAACTGATCCATTAATCTCTTATAACGCACTTTATTTTTCTTTGACAAATAAGTCAATAATCGTTGACGTTTTCCCAGAATTATTCGCAGACCCCTTTGTGATAAAAAATCTCTTTTGTGCAATTCTAAATGTGAAGTAAGTCTCCGTATCTTACTGGTGAAATGGAATACTTGAAATTCAACAGACCCACTATTTTCGTCTTTTTCTTCTTGTGGAATAACTGAGATAAATGAATTTTTGACCATAAAATAAATTAAAATTTTTATTTTCTGTGAATTTTACCGATCAGGAAAAATAATAAGATTTATTATGACAGTTATTTTCATCTAGTATAAATCGAAATTGGATTTGGATATTGGATAAAAAGGGTCTGATAAATATATGCATTCACGAAATAGAACGATTTAGTTTTACTTAAACTAAAAAGGTTCTGCTACTCCTAGTGAAAATGGATACACTATGAAATCAGCATCATGTGTTAGAAATTCTAATGTTATACAGTCTATATATTTCGGCTTTCATCTACAGAATATGTCACACGATATGTAGGAAATCCACTAGAAAATATAAAAAAAATATCAAAATAAAAATTTTTTAATTTTGCATTTGAATTGAATTCATTCTGAATTGTGAATACATATGTATTCTTGACATACTGAAACGACTGCTGTTATTGGTATCAAACCAATAACGATTCATACAAGCTAAATCTTCTAATCGATAATTGGGCCAAAGAAACAATTTGAATTTCATTAAATTTTTTGCATCGGTGTTAATATGCTTGTTCTGATTCAAAAATTGTCCACAGTTTTTTATTTTCTTTTCATTGCAAAATCTTGGATTTCTATCCAAAACATTCCAATTCCGTGAATTGAAACAAATTAGAATTCGAAATTCTCTCCGATGCCTAGGAGATAGAATATTTTCAGGAATAAGGAAATCATAATGATTTTTGTCTTCACTAAAAAATAAGTGGCTGTATCGTGGAATGGATTTTTCAAACCCCTCTTTCTCAATATGTCTTTTTTTTGCGTATTTTCTATTTGTTTGGTGCTTCTTCTTCTCAACCAATGAAATATCCATAGTTTGATATACAATAGATTTTCCGTCCCTTCTTATAGATAGACGAATTGGTTCAATAATAAATATTCCCTTTCTTATCAATTCTGTAAGAACTAGCTCCTTTTGAATTAGCATTTCGTCTAGATTTATTTCACCTCTTTGAATCGAGGATATGGCAATTTCCTTTGGGTTTATCAATCTAAGTAGGAGACAATATACCCTAATATTGTTCATTATTCTTTGATTCAAGGGATCAGCCCATCTTAATTGAAAAAGGAAATATTTTTTCAAAAAGTAATCTAGTTCCGTTTGTTTTTTTCTCTTATATTGAGATTTTTTTTTTTTTCTACCCTTTTTAATTTCTATGTCTAATCTTGCGTAATCTTCTTCAACAGCTTTTTTATTCTCTTGTTTTCGTAGATTCGATATAAGATTTCCTTGATCCTGTTGTTCTTGTTCTTCCTGCTTGTAATTTACTAATTCAAGATCTTTTTTATTAGACGATTCGTGAGGATTTTTCTTTGTATTTATATTGATTTTTTCATTTTTATTAAAATGAAAAAAGAGTGATTTGATTGGAATGATCCAAGGTTGAATCTTATATATGTTAAAAAGTTGCACAAATTCTGGGAAGAACCAAGATTCGAGATTGGATATAGTATTATGATTTGATGCAGTATCAGAGAACCCCTCTTGATGCATTCCCATGCAATCAAAAAAGTTTCTTTTTTGATTGCATGGTTTGATGTCTTGACGAACCGTAGTAGAAAAAAGATCTTTTTTTTTCATTTTTTTTAAATTTTTAATTTCAGTCTTAGTATTTTTATGAATCGTCATGCCAATATGTGCATTGGTCCAGATCTCAATATTCTTTCTAAAACAAAAATGAGGAATTCTACAATCAAAATATTTTCTATCCAAATTTATATTCCTATCAATAATATATCCTTTTTCTAGATAATTATTACTAGGTATACTTACTAATACATAAAATGATTCGGGTTTCGATGTATTGAAATGATATGGAATTTCTCGATCCCCGTTTATTTCAAATTCTAATGTTGATCCAGAAATATATGAATTAGGAGGACTTATGTATTTATATGATAAAAGATCATATCTGTGATTTTTTTTCCATTTTTCTTTTTGACTCATAAAAGAATCCGCTGCATAGTTATTTTTTTTCATGGAATGAATGAATTGGTATTTTTTATATAAATCCAATTGGATTGATTCCTTGTTTTGGTTTTGAATCATACAGCGTTGATTGATTCTATTTCGCCATTCTTTAGTTACTAATCGAGACCATTTTTTTTGAGATGGATCGTATTGATAATGACCTTTTAACCAGTTTTTCCATTCGTTCATTACATACGAATGAATTTTATTATGTCTTGATTTGGAATCAAATATTCCGTGTATCATTATCATACAAGAGTCTTTTAATTTTTCCTTAAAAAAAGGAGAGTTTCCTTTATATTGAAATACAGGTCTCAAGCGATCCTTATTAAGTAATTGGGTTTGTGATAATTTGTAAAATACATATGCTTGAGATAGGGAAGATAAGTTCCAATAAGTATCGGAATTTGGATTCCTATTCTCAGTACTATAAGTATTTGAAAACAACTTTTTTATAGTCAAACCAAAATGAAACTTCATTGTATTTTGATTTGTTTCATCAATTCCTTCTTGTTCTTTATTTCTTTTATTGTTGTAAATGGATTTATTAAAGATATTTTTTTTTGATTTAAAGAAAAGTTTTGCATTGATCTTAGGAATGCTAATGGTACATAGTAAAATATCTATGTATATTTTTTCAATGAATGATTTTATAAAGTAGTGCGATTTACGCATTAATCGGATATTTTTCCTTTTTAAGATTTTCAAAGATTCCGGCCTTTTATTATCATAAATTATAACTATATCTTTTTTTTTTTCTTTTTCGTTTCGTTCTATTTGATTCCTGATTTTTATTGTCTTATCAGAAAGATCTTTCATTCTTCTTTCTATTAGTGAATAATTTAACCAATTTTTTGGTCGAATTCGAACAGATGATTCGCGAAGAATCTTTTTATTTTTTTGTAAATCTTTTTCGTTTTCCTTCATTTCATATACTTTTTCTTTCCTCAACTCAAATAAAAAAATTGGATTTATTTTTTCCAATTTTTTCATTATGAGTTTGATAACTATAAATATTTTAGTGACCCATTTTGTTTTTTCTTTTCGAACTTTTATAAATATAAAGGATTTTATTCTTTCCTTCAAAAAGTTTATAACTTGTAAAATCTTATTTTTTACCCTTCTATTTCTTTTTTTGAGTTCTTTATAAATAGGTTCAAAAAAAGAAGGTCGTTTTCGGGGAGAACCAAAGGGAAGTTCTGCTTCCATTCCCCAGACTGTTAAAAAACAAAAATTTTTGTTTTTATATTTTGAATCTCCTCGATCTCTATGATGAGATCGTACCTTAGCTTTTCGCCAAGGTTTTAGACAGAAAGGATATAGAATCTTTATCTGAATGCCGTCTGTTAACCAATCTTGGGGAAATTCTGTTTCTGATAATTGAACACCATTATAGGTGCATTTAATATGCATTTCTCTATTCCATTCCTTCAAATCCTCGTACCACTCGGGGAATTGAAATAATAACATACGTAAAATATTTTTAGCTATTATAAATGAAGGCAATATAATGTATTTTCTAAAAAAAGATTGGATTACTAACATTAAACCTCTTATTGCTTGAATAAATACAAAGGTATCCCAAGCTTCTGATATTTCTATACGTTCTTTTTTATCCTTTTCTTCTTTTGTCTCTTCATTTTCAAAATGGGAATCTAAAATTTTCAATTCAGATTCTCGTTCTCTACCCATCCAATTCCTCAAAATAAGATTCTTCATTTCATTAATATGAAAAGAATAAAAAAAAGATGTTTTGTATATACGGTCCAAAAAAAGTGGGGAATGCGCATTTACTTGAAAGAGGTCCCAAATAACTGTTTTACGTCTTTGAGCGCGCATGGATCCTTTGATTAGATTGCGACGAAAACACGATTGTTGGGAGTAACGTATCAGAGCTACCTCTTCCTCTTCCTCTTCCGTTTTATTATCATTTTTCTCATTGTTACTAGCATTCTTAGTACTAGAAATAGAATTGGTATTTTGATCATTATCGTTATAAATTACAACACGTTTGGCTCTTCTTGAATGAATCTCATGCTCTTCTTCTTCTAATTCTTCTTCTAATTCTTTTTCATTTTCTTTTTCCTCTTCTTCCAACAAATCCTCGGTTAATTTGTATGACCATCTAGACACCTTTTTACTGACTTCTTTTATTTTAATTCCAATATCTTTCTTTTTCTTTGTTTTTTGATCTTTTGTAATTACATCGAATACAAATTGCAAAGATTTTGCTTGACTTTCTGAATCAATTATTTTTGCTTCTGTCAATAAAGGACATTTTTCAAAATTAAAAATGTGTCCGCACTCAGAAGATAATTCATCAATTGAGATGAAGGACTTTTCCGTTTTTTTTAAAAATGATTGACGGTAAATTCCTAAGGAATCATTAAGAAGTAGATCATGAATCTTATTTATCCAAAAAATTTCTACTAAATCTTCTGTATTTGTATAAGTAATTAAATGATTCATGATTGCATGTGAATAGAGTTTTTTTCGTGTTCCTCGACAAGGTCCGTTGAAAAAAGGATCATATGCTTTTGGCAAGCATTTTTTTTTATTCTCATCATCGCATAATATGGTTCTTTTTTCAAGCCTATCCAGACTAGGAGATCCCTCATTTTTTTCTATAATTTTGATTCGATTTATCAATTCATTATTCAAATTTAACTTTTTTTTTTCATTGGTATAAATCCAAGAATTAGAAAGATTTTCGTCATATATTTTTTCTCTTATGTACAAAGAAATTCTTCGTTCTAGCATTTCTGAAAATGTCGATAAACTAGGAGGATACATAAAGGATATTTTTTGTTTCCCATCACTTGTACATGTATAAAAAAAAAATTGTGACATTTCATTGCGTAAAGCATTTTCTAATTGATCATTTTCTATATATCGTAATGGACGATTCCATCGTTTATAATCGAAAAAAAAAGTGACAAAAGTTTTTTCAACCCAAAACCAATAATAACTTTTATTTTTCTTTTCTTTCAGTCTTCCCAATTCAAAATTCTCTTGATGGGTATCCAGATCATAATCTTCATGAACTGGGCTATCTTGATAGCGTGCCTCTTGAAAGTTAAATTCATCCTTTGTTTTTTCCTTTCCATTCACTCGGGTCTCTTCCGTTTCATCTATTTTGTCCAGATCCTCCTTTTCTTCCGAGCAAAGGGAAGGGTTTTCTTCGTTGGATCCCTCTTGTTCCTGTTTAGTCTCCTTCGTTTCGGAAGTTGTTTCCACATCGCTTTCTTCCTTTCTTTCTTCCCCCTCTTCCGTTTCTGAAGTTTCTTTCTCTTTCAGTTTCTTAGTGACTGTAGGTGACGGCATTCTTCCTAAATAGTAGACAGAGGTGATAAATAAGAGAATACTAAAGATTCGAGCCATAGAATTTCGAAATTCTGACACAAGATACTTATTAGATCGAATAGAATGATTTTGCCGTATCCAGAATAATACCAATCCAACCCATTTCATGAAAAAAATGTGACCAATTAACCAACCAGCAAAACTACTTGTTAAAAATAAAATCTTGTTGTTGCATCGAAACATATAAATGTTGACTAATCTAACTAACGTGGAACTTGGTAAAATGAAATGGTTGAATAATTGAAAAATTAAATTATTCAGGAATACACATTGAATACTGAGATTACGCATTGAATTTCTGGTAGTAGATCCATAATAAAAAAAGTTTTTGTGATTGTTCCAGAAGAAATGAAACAAAAGATACGGTAGAACTAGGACAGTTATTGTATGAGGTCTACCCAATGCTAGATGCAGAGGCGCATAATAGATCGATATGAACATCATGAGCTGTCCCGCAATAAAACCAGTTGTTGCTGATATCTCCTTCTCGGTTCCTTCTTCCATAACCCGAGCTCGGAGAAGGAATAGATAAGAGGGCCCTATGGAGAATGTGGTCATAA